GATAGGTCTGTTTTCATTCGTGTAGAACTGCTACCTCGTTAACGAACTTACTCAAAGAGTGCTATAGAGCCGAGTCTAAGAAAGCCGCCCTGTTATTATTTTCTTAACCTCAGAAAGTCTCACGCGCGGGGCACCTCACATCGCACTAAATCACTACTATTAGGCCCTTCCTATCATTCCACAATCCGAAGGAAAAAGAGTATCCTATGAAGGAAATCGTATCTGATCTATCACCTTCCTCGTATCGATGCTTGCCACCGCGTCACTAGGTTGTTCATAGCTCTTGCTTAGCTTAATGGATCACCCAACTGTATTCCGGGATGTGTGCATTCCACAATCCCTTAAGGAAGAGGTTCACTACAGCCTTGCTTGTTAATGGGTTTCTGACTTCACAGCAGAGTGCTAGACTAGGGATAAGCTGGATACTGACTTCTTTCCAAGAGCTCCATCAGCCCTGCTTAGCCATACATCAGCTCTACCATTACTATACGCATTCTACCTACGCTTTTATGGAAAGAAAGAAGAAAGGTTGGATGGTTGATCCACACAAATAAGAGATATGTAGGCCCAACCTTCAATTGCAGAGAATAGCAAGCCCCCTTTGCTGAACAGATGTATAGAGGAAAAGGGTGACCCACATCGCAAGGGCTTTCCGATTGTGTGAATCAGAGCCCAAGAGAAGATCAATTCATTAGGAGACAGGTATCGATGCTTGCCAGCAGGAGAAAGATCACTAGGTTCAGTCTCTGATCTGATCAATAGGGTTCCCTAGGTACATTCCGTTTTCTGGAAATCCAGCAGGGATAGTAGCTGCCTTTTCCAGGGCAAAAAAACAAGTTAGGCTATCCGAGATTTGCTCTTTTTTCCAGCTTTTTGGAGTGAAAATAAGGAGGGACTTGTGATTGGTTTTCTACAGGGAAGAGAGATACCAAGCCGGGCAACTTCCCCTACTAACTACTGAACACAAAAGCCAAGGTGACCCAGAACAATTATTTCACTTATTTCTAGTTTAAGAAGGACCTTGTGCGCGGTTCACGACTCCCGGTGCTTAGAGATGCGGTTCACTACAGCAGTGGTAAGAAAAGCAAGAAAACAGGTATCAAGAGATGGAAGTGAAAGAAGAACTGTTGATCGACCGGTGGTTTGGGTCTTGCCTTTTAGGATTCGGATTCCTATTGAATTTACTTTGCCTTTGCCGAGGAGCAGAAACCGAGCCCTTTGATTTGATCCAGTGAGTGACGTTACGAGCAGAAGCCTCGACAAGTTGAATCCGGTACCGAAACAAGGATGACATTATTGAATATATTCTTCTTTCCTGTGCTTTGCCTTTCCCGTTTTCCGTACCTTTCGTAGTAGTTACTCGCCACTAGAAACAGGATTCATGAATTCAAACTAAAAGCAAAGGTATCGCTAATTCCATTTCAGTGGAAATATAGGGATGAAAGTTTCTCTCCTACTGATTTCGATTGCACATCTAATGAAAATATATGCACATGAATGTTCAAAAGCAAGGCTATCCCCTTTGCCGTTACCGAGGATCTATCTTTGTCCCTTGATTCGAAACCGAGGAAAGCGTGCGCTCGACCTCCTGGAAGGAATGCAATTATTCGCTTCGTAGTCCTCGTATGAATTCGCTATCGCTCCGAATCGTGGGAGCCGTTGAGTTCGGAGATACCGTTGTAGGAAAACAAACAAGTGAAAGAAGCCCTCGTTCCCACTCTTCTTCCCCCCCCACCTACCCACAAGGGTGTCAGTGGCCTCATGACCTCCATGAACAGAGATCACTACACAGGAAACTGCTTATGTTTCCTCGACAGATTTCATCACTTTGAGCGAGTATTACCCTTTTTAGTGGTGGAAGGCCGATTTTCTTTCTAGATGAAGCTAAACGCCAGTAACTATCCTTCTCCCTCACCGTCATCATCAATTATGAACATTCTGGGCAACTCCCCGCTACGAACCTTTCTCTCGACCTTTACCCATTTTACCACGCGAAAGTAGAACCTAGAGCTGTCCCTATAAAGATTCAGCCCTTCACGCACTTCCCATAACTTCGTGTGGTCATTGAGATATTCTTCTTTATGGAGTAGGGCTGCCGCGGCGAGATCAGAGGCGCTTTCATCTTCAAAGTGATGGTTCTGGGACGAGTCCAGATCTATATTCTTGAGAAGAGTGCCAATCTGATTTTGCAAAGCCAACACCAGGGCAAGACGGCCCTCCTCTTCCACTGTAAGCGGTCGTCCTTCGGGAATATTTACTGGAGCCTGATCTCCGTGCGGGAGAAACGGGGCTACGGCGCGGGACAGGTCGTCATCGCCCATCATATTCAGACCACCTAACATAGTAACACTAGCTTCGCTATAGAAGGAAGCGCAGACGAGTGCTTCCGTCGCAAATAAAGGATCGAACAAGTTCAAGAGAAGAAGTAACAATCTTAGCGTTATTAAGGAGAACCATAGCCAGAATATCCATTTTTGGATTTGGAATGGAAAAATAAAGCGCACCCAAATATTGATTTTGGTGAAAAACAAAGTCACTCTTCTATCCTTCATATCCGTAGAAAGAAATCTCATCTCCAGGTAACTCCATCTTTTTCAGCTCTGCTCGCTCACTTTTGAAAGGAAGACTTAGTTTTAGATCGGCGTTGGTTTTTCCAACGAAAAACAAATTCGAACACGAACAAAATACTAGTTGCCTGCATACACTTGAGGTTCCATCGACGAAGGCCACTATACGCGTTTTCTGAAGAGCACAAAAATAGGTGAACCTGCATACCAAACTACTAAAGAGACAGACTAACAAGAAACAGCCTTGACTTATTCCTATCTACACCCACACAATCTCGATTGGAAACTAACACGCCTATTTAGTCAGGGCATACGTCGTTTTATCGCATCATTTTTATACGATTTAAAAAAAAAGAAAACAGATGCGCACGTCGAGTGAAAAGTGCGATGAAAGTGGGTTCAGGGGTCAGTTCTATACTACCAAAGACCAATCGCAACTCCTACTTTCAAACCTTGAATGAGCTACTTTTTCTAAACAGATTCAATTGATAACTGGCTGATGCGACAACCGGCTCACTCGTACTACAGCGGAAAGGTTGCCAGGAAACGACCGTTCCACGATGGAACCTGGCACTATTGTTTGCCCTAAGGTCCCGACAATCTAATTAATTGGTAATTGAATGACAAGTGCCCTTCCGGGTCCAATGAAACTGCTAGTTCACTTTATGTCTTTCTAAACCAACTGAGTCAAGTAGCAAAAAATGTCAATCGAAATTGAAAACCTTTGATTTACCTTATCATCGTCGTAACTTTCTTATCTATTTCTATATGATGTTTCACAATGCCTCCCTGACCCGCAAGCATCTCAACGCTCAAGAATCGCACGGGACGTTTTTGTGTTGCGAAATCTTTGTTGCGCTGAGGAGAAAAAGTAAGGAGCTGCCGGGGTAAGACGGGGGGTAGGCAAATAGGCAAATGGCAGATCGCTTCTTCTTCCACTCAAACGGAGGAGTGAGGTCTCAGTACTGGGTAGCAGCGAGCTATTACGCTTGCTTTCTTGAAAGGATGGCTGCCTCGAGGGATCCAGCAGCTGACTTTATCGATGGAATGGAATCGGCATGCTATACTTCACTCACTCTAGCCGTCTCTGCTGGCGCTCTAGAAACCATGCTACCAAGTTATTGCTACGGCACGGCGGTGGTCTTCAATCCAGAGATAACGGTTTCGTTTCAAAAGGAAAGGCTTTTTTTGATCGATACGACGAAGGGCTCATGCCCCACCCTTACTAGCTAGCCGGATCTTTTCTTACTTTTGGGTAGTTATGACTTGATTTGATGGATTCACTGACTTCGTTTTACTAAGGGGAAGGAAGCTCTTCACCACTTCACAGAATGAATAATTCGTTTTCTAACACAAGTTGAATGGAAGCACGCATATTGTGCTAGGTAGCGATGCCGTAAAGATAGCCTCGGGTATCCCTGGCTCGCGCCTATTTGTTTCTAGCTTGAACCGCCTACAGCTTAAGCTTAGCGTTGCTCTCCCTATGGGGCTTTCTCACTAGCGATTCTTCCTAAGGCTTTCTGTTGCCGCCAATAGATCTTCAGTCAGTAGTTCAGGTTGAGGCTTTCCAATAACGATCCACCCGATGAGATGACCGAAGCAGATACAGTATTATAGGGATCAGCAGATGCCCGCTCTTTCCTTATGCCTTTCTTATCGGGCGAGGCATCGAACCGATATGATACTGAATTCTTGCGTTATAACTCGAGAGCCGTTGCGCTAAACCACATCAATTTCCTCAATCCGTTTTGTTAGTTCTTTCCTTTCTCTTTTTCCATTTCCTGGGCCCCTCCCAGAGGGTGTTGATGATCGAGTGAGGTCTGACCAGCATGTTTATCCCGAATCTCTAGAGAGAGAAGACGGCAGGGCACGCTCAAGTAAGTCAGCTTCGTCCGAGCAGCAGGGCATCAAAAGGACTTCGGTCATGAAATCCCCTAGTAAAGATACTGTACGGGACCTTTCCAGATTGATCATTTTCAGCGCAGTCTCATCCCGAGAATCATCTTATTCAAGTATCTGTTGATACTGATATTTCATCCTGATTTTCCTCTTGTTTTTGCTTGACAGAAAGAAAGAGCATTCAATCGATTCATTGAAAGGGTCGACCGTGCCTTGTTCTCGCGGATAGGCTGGCCTTTACCCATTTTCCCGTGCCTATCATGGCACACACTACTAGATAGCAAGACGTTGAGACTGGAGTTATTTTACAATAAATGCTTATGAAAATCTGGCATACTGCCTCCCCCTCTGTTCTGTTCGAGAAGGGCCCAACTGGAAACTAAACAGGAGATGTTGCACTTGGTTTTGTTCCACCGTCACTTCTCTTCTCTTGGTTGGCACCAGGGAGGGTCGATGACCCAAGGTCTCTTGTTCAAAACCGAGTCCTGTTTGATCTTCCCCCCTCTGTTTTGGCCCATAGATAGACTTTTGAATGCCGTCTACAGAGAACCACATAAGTAGATAACCTGGCCCGCTTTGATTGTGCGGCACCCTTTATCTTAGTTGCGAACAGAAAAGACAGATACGAAGTCATCGAAAACAGGCAATGTCATAAAAAATGACTCACTTGACTCAGTCTTTAACTCGAGAAAGCCGTTGCGCATCCGTTTTCGAGCTAGGCTCAAATCGTATATTTCTTTCTTTACTTGACGCAAGAAGAACCGGAGAGCTAGAGCTATAGGCGATCTTACGCCGTCTCCCTTCGACTCTCGCCACCTGGAGCAGTACCAACCAAAGCTAGAAACAGATGTTGATCAAGTCTTTGGTTGCTAAGCATACTCTCCATAGCAGTGAAGCTAGAACCAGAGGGCCATGTTTATTTTCATGTTTCCCGCCCTGTGGATATGCTTTGAAAACGGCTCTTTTGGGCCACGGATAAAAAGAAAGTGCCTTCTTGCTATTAGTTGTCACTTGATTTGATGGATTCACCGAACACCCTCGAGGGGCCTTGAGCCGGACTTTGATACCTTGTGCGGGCCTTCTTCTATGGCCTCGTTCGCAGCCCAAAATCCGCCTTTCCCACCCTCATCCGAATAAGTGATCTTTTGTAAGACATGAACGGGCGTCAACTAAATAGGGACGAGCAAATCGAACCATTGATCTTTCACTTCCATCTTTGGATACGAGTTTGCCTCTTGCCTTGGTGCCAACCCGGGACTCCCTTTACTTACCTTTCGAGCTTCGAAGGTACGGTATACAGTGAGCCTATAGGGCAGGCGGAGATACTCCTACTCCTGTAGAATAAATAGAATCCTTTGCTTATGCTTATGTTGAAAGAAGAGCCTTCTGTGTATCCTACTTGAGTTAGTCAAATCCACATCGCAATCTTTTTTATGTTATGACTATGACCTAGTGGTGTGATGACTCGTACCCCGTCACAGGAAGGGAGGGTTTACTCCGGCTTGTGGGCTACTAACAGAGCTGTACAGCGGCCCCGATTAGCCAGCCAAGGGAAAACAAAACTAGGAAGGCTCCGGTTGTCTACTTGAAATATGTTAGGCTTCGATGGCTTCCTCATGATGAAGCATCTTATCTTTCAATCGATGAAGATGATTCGACAAACCCGAGGCCAGGCAATGCTTACTCTTCTCGATCAAGATTTTGGAGACTTTGAAGCTCAAGGACACGACAGCGCTTGAAACAAATGCTTTGTTTTGGCACCTTCGTCTTCCTTTCTAACATTAGTAAATTCGAGCTAATGGGACCAGTTTTGAATTGCCTAGAGGGTGGAGAAGTCACATCATCTGAGGTTTGTTGTGGGTTCAATTATGACCCCGGTCTAGAAGACGGAGTGGTTGCACGTGTAAGTACATCATGTTACATATCTATTTTAAGCTAAGCTAAATGCCTAAACTAAACAATTTTCTATTAAGCGCGGCATCCTCTCTTCGGGGCGAGCCCTATCGATGATTTCATTCTGTACAATGTGAAACCTGAAATACCAACGGTAGTTTCCAAGTGCCATCTCTATTCGACTCCCATGCTTATTCTTGAACGCTTGAAGGGGAAGTCCGGGCTGGGTCAGCTAAAGGCGGAGCCGGGCGGGATATGGTATTAGCTCTCTATGTGCTATTAGCTTAAGCTTATCACTCCAGCTTATTACCCTAGGCAGAGGGGGGTAGGGGAGCATCACTAGAGAGTCTCCGTACCCGGTACAAGATCCTGGCTTATATAAATTCATTCAAGGTTATGGCTGAACTGGTCTCACCGCTTCCTTCCTCAATGCTAGCGGGACCCTTGCTTTCCATTGCCTTTCGAAGGGGACCGACCATATGCATACTTCTTTTTGTACAACTTTGCTCTGTTGGAGCCTTTGCAATAAGAAAGTGGATTAGGAGAGAGAGCTCGCAGACGATGTTCCCTTCCTTCTATATATCCATATATCTATCGCCCCCGGGCACTCCAGAGCCAGTGTGACATTCTATCCGAAATGCATGCATCTCACATTAGGTAGCCATCCATGACCCCGTGTGTGTTTCCCAATTGCTCATCCAAACCATCATTTCTTTCTTCCATCCCGGAACGGAGATCTGACCCAAGGAAGGAATTGCCTTCTTTCTCATGCCAACCAGATGGATGCGGCCCAGAGCTGAGTGAATTCCCTCTGGGTGAGCGCTATGGAGATAGGCCAGGATCAATGAAAATAACCGAGATCGATCGGTATCCATCGCTCAGAGAGCTGCTTTCTCCCCGATATCTGTATCTGCTTTCGGACGGCCAAACAAGCAAGAAGAAGGAAACTTCCATTTCGCATAGCTGCTAAAGTAGTAGTTTTTGTCAAATCATACTTCTGACCAATAGTATCAGTGGCTTTATGCGTCCGCAACCTAGTTTTGTATCTGCATAGTGAAGGAAAGAAAGAAGCATGTTAAGGTGACTTGAGGGAAAGACTGATCCTGATAGACAAGAATGGTATGGTTGGATTGCCAGTGAATAAGCAGCAAGGCTAAAGCAGGGATTGGATTTACTTCTTCTATTGTCAGTAGCATCATTTGCCTTCCACCCTCTCAAGAACTTCCTGAAGCCCTGAGACACTTGTTGCCAATAGTCTGGAATGGAACATTTGCAACAGTTCTTGTAGGCCATTTCTGTAACAGCATATCTCTAAACCCTTCTTGCGGATGGTTCAAAACGAAACTTAGTGGCAGCCCCTATCTTCCCCATTTTCTAGAAGTAAAGGACAATGATCTGACCCAGCTTGCAAGAGGGATAGTAAAACTTAGGAAATAAATCCTCAGAAGTTGAAGAAACCAGAACTCTATCCAAAACTTCTCTCACTGGCCTGTCTTGTTTGTTAGTCCAGGCCACCAACCCTTCTCAGTTCCTGTAGTTCAGTTTCAGATATGAAAGCATTAAAAGCTTCCATCCTATTAATATGTATTCTGCCATTGTTTCATGAGCAAATCTGATCATGTCCCGCAAAGGTAGATCAACACTCTGCACAAAGTTAGTGAGCTCTGACAAAAACATAGCTCTTAAATTTGGTTGGACCATAAACATCCACCCAAGCACAATTATCACAAAGCCTCTATACTCAAACACCATGGAGAAATTGACCCTCCCCAATGAGGTCTGCATCCATGACATCCAGATTGACTCCAATAAGCATTCCACCTTTACTGCCACTGGCTGGCTTGCAAAACCACTTGAAAAGCTTTCTGCCACCAATTGCCATTAACTCTTTATCTGAGAACTGTTCTCTCTTAGTTTCTTGCACACAAACTATGTCCACCCACTCTATCACTTCAGAAGGTTGCCCCCTTCTACCTGGCCAGGCCCCTCACATTCAAGATTAGTGTCTTCATGGCGGTATCTGTTTTTTGTTATGCCTCCTCTTAGCTCTGCTCGTAGTGTTCTTGTCACCAACTGGTATACAAGTACTGTGATTATCTAACTCTTCAACAATCTGAGTAATATCCTCATTCTCTGAATCAGAGCTTAACTCGACACTGGAAGACTGCTCCTTCTCATGAGCAGCTAACTTCTTTTTCTGAGCAGCTTCATAAAGCAATGCTTGAGCAAGTTCTCTTGCTTTAATAGAATTTATAGACCTGTCAATTTCCTCCTGTGTACTGCCCAACACTAGACCACTATCTACAGCAGATTTTACTAGACTAGCAGAATCAATGGAATTGCAAATAGCATATCTGTTAGTAGAAGACATACCTGGTTCATCAAGATTCTTGCGTGAAGCCATCCTTTCTGCACGTTGCTGAATAGGCATGCCATCCTTCGGGATCCTATCCTAGCACTTGTCCTCGTTGCTTTAATTCTTGCGTTTGCACCTCATTGAACTTCTCTTGTTCTTTGGTCATTCCAGAAAAAACCTCCATACCTTAATAATAGGGGCTTGTGTATAAAGGAAAGCAGCAAACCGGTCAAAGGCGAAGCTGTTCTATCTCAACTCTCTGACTTGAAGGAAGATGTGGCGGATCTCAAGGCTGGCTCTATTCCAAGTACAAGTTCCGAGGTGAAATGCGTTGATGTGGCCAATCGATATACAGTATAGTTGAATGGTTCGACAAGTTCACATGCCGGAGCTACCTGTTCTCCGCGATTCAATTGGTTCTTCTGCCTTGCCTTCTTATCTATCGGTCCCAAGGTCAAAGAAATAGGTTCAGTGGTTCGACCTCCCAAAGGTTAAAGAAAGACATCGGTATTAAGACCACTCCCTCCGGATGATGATATGTCCCAACCATCTATAGCCCATGGTTCGTTACTCGGGAATTCGGAGAGGTCAGATGAGATAGATGGGTGTGTTCAAAATGGAATGATCCCCTTTTCTCAAAGATACTTTATTTCCATCTGCATTCCTATTTGCTGTGGGCTTTGGCGCCCAACATTTCTCTGTTTCATTTCTTTCAAAACTAGCCTAGCTTTTCACTCGTGCGTAGGGGGAAGAGGAATCTTACTTCATATCGCTTGCAAAGCACTTATTAAATGGGGGTGCGTTAATTCACTCGAAACTAGCCTTTGCACAAGAGAATTGCTCCTTTGTATGACCGAACCCTCGGCTTTGTCTCATTCAAGCTAGAAAAGTAAGAAATAGCTCAGCTCAGTCTTTCTCACGAGGTGGATTCGAACCACCAACAATGTCTCCTTTTAGTAGATCGTGATCTGTCGTCCTCCTCATTATAGTCCTCCTATCATCATAATTTCGATTCCCATTTTCATTAGCTTGTAAATTCATTGTGTAAAATGACCATCTAACTAGAACTAGATATGAGCGTTATTTCTGCGGGTTGCTAGTAGTTTGTTTCATTATCCCTCCCCGTCGTCCTCTTGATTTTCATTTTGTTGGAGTTCGGGTGGGAGTTTCTCTAGCTCATCCTTAAAATGAAGGTTGATAAGATCAAATATGACTCTTCTTTGCCCTTCACTGTCATCCGTCTGCTTTACGAAATCAATTAACCCAGCGTCTGTTGAATGAAAGTTCTCCGAGATTTCTCGTATGCATGTGTTTTTTACAGCCTCCGCATCTCCCACGTAAGCGCATAATTTATCATAGAGCGGTTTAGTGAATTGATTGTTTTTGAAATTCTCGAATTGCTCATCAATCCGAAATTCCTTTATTGATTCGGCATATTGCCGAATATCTTCCTGATCCTGAGCCGGTCGGTTCAAGTCAATAGTTAAAGGAGGCGCATCGCTCCCACCCCCTTGGTTAACGCTATCACTAGATGATGATAGCATTAGATTCACGTGTGGGGCTTTGTACGTTTTATCCCCCGAACGGGCAGGACTTTCCAGTTCCGTCCCTCCCATGGTCGCACAGCGGTCACGTCCATTCCAGGTTTCTTCCAAAATGGCCCTAAGAATGTGAGAAACATACTGTGAAAGCGAGAGAAGCCATTCCATGATTAGTTCCCTAGCTTGATCTGTCACGATCAAAGAGGGATCTAAAACTACAGCCGCAATCACAATGATAACTATTCCCCCCAAAAAGAAACCAAAAGAATAAGATGATAGATCAAGTCTTACCGGATTTCCTTTTCCTCTTCCCATTCGAACTTCTGCGGGTTTCCCCGTAATAGGAAGATCTGCGAGAACTCTTACCCATATCTTACAATTTCTTCGGAATTGTCCGCTCATAGCACGATGGAATTGTCCGATTGTAGCCCGACGCGCTGCTTCAATGGCTCGATATGAAAGACGACCAGCTCTACAACTTTTGGTGCCATATCTTCCAAAACCAAGTTGTGTACCATCCGGTTCGCGACCCCTACTACATCTGCATTTAAAATATTTACTATATTTCGTACGTTTCGGATATAGCACGTCCCTTCTTATTTTGACTATATGAGATCCGCACTTTGACACCTGAAATTCCGTTACGAGTAGATACTTCCGCAGGAGCATAATCGATTTTCTGGTTAAATACATTACAAGATGTTTTTCCATACTTTCCGCATTCAGTTCTAGCTATTTCCGCACCCCCTAATCGACCAGAACAACAAATACGTATCCCATTCCACCCCTCCATGCACTGGAGGTCCCATCGACGAAGGCCACTGAGACTTACTATACGCGTTTTCTGAAGAGCAACAACGGAAAAAAAATAGGTGAACCTGGATACAACTAAAGAGAAAGACACAGCCTTGACTTCTTCCTATCTACACCCACACAATCTCGAATCGGGACGCAAGTGCAGCTTATTGCAACGAAGCTGAATCGAGGAGTTTCCTTTCTTGCTCCGGAGGAAGGATGACCGCATCAATTCTTTCTCTATGCGTTTTTTGATCCGATGTGAGTGCGATGCGATTGTTTATCCAATCAGCTTTCATGGTAATCCGTCACAAGCCGTAGTTCCCAATTTATCAAGGGAGTGTGGTCTGTAAAATGCACACCGTCTATGGTGTTGCCTTCCATTTTGCATGTGCCATCTTTTCCGGTCAATCTCCTCTCTATTAGCTCCATCATTGAGCAATTCAAATGTACTGTTACATTTGATGAGGATTAGAGTTTATTTGAGGAGAAGGGCACTGGGAAGAGGATTGGGTCTGGAATCAGGCGTAAGGGGTTGTGGTTGATCAAGTGGATGTCGCATTGTCTGTGATTGCTAGAGGACCTGAAGCAGAGATCTTGCTACATCATTTTCGTTTGGGCTATCCATTGATAATAAGAGTAGGATGTATGTATCCTTATTTGTTTAAGAAGGTGGACAAGAGCATACTTGTGTGTGATGCTTGCGCGTTTGGGAAGCATACAAGGTCTACATATCCTAGCATTGGCCTTCGAAGTGATGAACCCTTCTTATTGATACATTCTGATGTTTGGGGTCCATGTTCTGTCACTTCTGTGAGCGGGTTCAAGTGGTTTGTTACATTTATGGACTGTTGCACTCGTATGACTTGCTTGATTTATTTGATGAAGCACAAGAGTGAGGTTGTGAGATGGTTTCAGGACTTCCATAAGCTGGTGGCTACTTAGTTTGAAGCGAAGATTCGGATTCTCCGGTCAGATAATGGGACTGAATATGTGAATAGAGAGGTTGATGCTTATATATCAGAACATGGGATTATTCATCAGACTACTTGTGTTGGAACTGGATGGAACCCCATCACAGAATGGAGTGGCGGAAAGGGAAAGGAAGAACCGACATCTGCAGGAGGTGGCACGGTCACTTATGTTTTAGATAAATGTGCCAAAGAATTTATCGAGTGAGGCAGTGATGACAGCAGCGTACCTCATAAACCGTATGCCGTCTAGGATACTTGGTATGAAGTCTCCAGCCGAACTTCTCTTGGGCCAAAGGGAGTTCAAGGTGCCTCCTAAACAAAAGTGAAAGGTTGTGTGTGTGTGCTTTGTGCGAGATCATCGACCTTCTGTTGGCAAGTTGGATCCGCGGGCAGTGAGGTGTATATTTCTTGATTATGCATCTAGCCAAAAGGGATATCAATGTTGGGATCTTATTGGGAGGAAATTATACGCAAGTATGGATGTAACCTTTCGGGAACATGAGCCATACTACACAACACAGGTAGAGGTGATCTTAGTCAGTTCTTGGAGGAATTCTCTGCTAGCACCGAGGGTGATAGTCGAGAGGGGGAGAATGAAGGGAATGCTGATGCTAATGGGGAGATTGCTCAGCAGAGGCTTATAGAAGAAGAAAAGAACCAGTCGTGATAGGGACTATTCCTTGCCCTACCTAGTGTGGCTTGGAGATGTAAGCCTGTTTTCTTCTCTAAGTTGCCTGCAGCCCGAAAGAATGGAAGAGGATTTTTCGTATCACTGATTTCGCAATATTGTTCGATCTAAGCACGGGAGCAGAAAAGAAAGGGAAAGAGAAGATCAATTCCGAGGTTATGGATGCTCAGGAACATGCTTCTCTCTCAGTGGGTCAATATTAAAACAACTTTCTGGGAGAAATCCTTGCAGCTGCTTATTCAGCCCAGGCATCACCATTCAACAAGTGTCATCCCTACATAGTATTGTTGGTCATGAGCATCAGGCAGTGTCAATATCTTTGGAAGGATTTTGGTGGGGCAGCTTGATGAAGGTTCCTGCGTGCCATTGATGGGAGATCTGATATCTGACGGCTGAACCTCCCCTACCTCGTGCTTTTGTTCTTTTTAAACAACAGACAGGAGCTATTCACGTTATACGCAAACCATAGAGGTAGGCATTTCGGCACATCCTATGGCACCTAGCAGGCTTCTTTGACCCTGTGCTGGTACATTGAGCATTTATTGTATTTGAAAGGTCTCCTTTACCGCCATAGGATCTCGTACCCACAACTGTCTCTTCAACCTCAGCTTATCAGTGGTAGGAGGGAAGTCATCCAAACAAAGATACTATACTATTGGCCATTAGTGCTTAGTGCTTCAGTGTCTTGATTGGCTATTAGTGCATCTTGGCTTTAGAGTGTTGTATCTCCTCTTTATTATTGAGAAGAGGAGCCAACTCGGGGTTGGGGACTCTTCTGTTTGGTCCCTTTGTTTGAGCAGTGGCCAACCCCGATATAGATTAGGAGAAGCGATAGAAGTGGCTTGATTCTATAAAAAAATCAATATGGGGCATGGATATGAGAACATTCTTCCCTTGCATTACCCAGCGGTCCAATTGCATTGCATCAATAGTAGCTGCCTTTATCTCCGCATTCACTAAACGAAATGCTGAACCTCAGTGCTCTACTGTCTTGAACTATTTTCTTTAGTTGACATCGAGGGTTTAGTGCCACGTTCAAACCTTTCTAGAAAATAGAAAAAGTGAAGTTCTCGAAGTCAGCCCAACATAATTGGTATCCCGCTTTTCCCTCATCTAGTGAAACAAGCTAGTTCTGGACAAGGAAAAAGCATTATATCAGGTTTAAGGAAAGGCAGGATGCTTCTACACAGTGCGGATAAGGCTACGGTGCCTTTTACAAGAGAAGGCTCACACCTGCTTTGCTTAACTGACCTTCTCCTTCTATATTGGCCAGATCAGCACGAAACGAGAGATACTATGTTCTTCCAAAGCCCGAGGAAGATGTCGGAAAACCGCCCAAGCTTGAAATCGCTGACCCCCCTTTTTATGATTTCTCATATCCTTCTTGTACAATCAGCCACAGGCCTCCCCTCATATGATCTGCGGCCCATTGGGATTCTACTTGGATCTCCTTTTCCTTCAGCTTTGGACAAATCGATTTTCTGGCGTATTTCAGTTCAGTCAGTAGTGAACCTCTTCCTTCATTCAAGTTGGACTAGATAAACACTAGTATCAATTGGTAATCGAGACCTAAACGAATAACTTCTCGAGGTAAGGTAAGATCAATATCAATAGGTGGGAGTGAAGTCAGAAGTGAAGGTAGCAGAATAGAACCTATGTTGATGTAGCTTAGCTTTTCCAATACTTTCCTTTCCGTGCTTTGACCATGTCGGTTTTCAAGTTCACAAAAGGGGTTTTTCCAGGTCAAGCTCAGAGGCATTAGCACTTGCCGTTACTTACAGTGTGGATAGGCCGGCCTCATCTCATCTAGTCCTCTGTTCAATGAAGCCTTGGTATCTGCTTCGGCCAATTCATACTTCAGATCGAATCGACGGGACGGTTGACTTGAGTTGGTTTTGTTCCTTCGCGGGGCACTTTTCATACTCAACTAAAGAGCAGGCGCCTTCCGGGGGCGAGGAAAGATGGCTTCATTTCTTTAATTACAATCTGTATTCCTATCGATCTGAAGCCATTGATTCGATTTCATGCACTTTCGTTATGCGGTCAGAACAAGTATCAAGAATAGGTTTAGCCGCCTTTCCGTTGATCAATTCGATCTGTAAAATATGAGGTTTTGCAGCTATATGAGACAGAAGTTTTCACTTTATTGACCCACCCTTAGAAACAAAAAAAAGTAAGGTTTTCGCTGTAGCTGGCTTCCACTTTGTTTTTAAAAGGAGGCTGAAAAATGCCAATTCCCCTTAGCAATCCATTTTGCTTTACTTTTCGCCCTAGCTGGCTTGAAGTGATCGGAAAATTGACCATGAAAAAGGGCAATTTCCCTTAGCAACGAAAAAAAGTACCAAGTTGCCCCATGCTGGATAGAAAGTTTTTTAAAATGGAGCAGATTTTTCTCATTTCCTAAGGGAGATGACAAGTCTGTACTTTTGTCCCATGCTGGATAGAATGGTGTTTATATATATATAAATGGCTGTTTTTCGTCGAAAAATCGGGAAAAAGTTCATCTCACCATGTGGAAAACCTTACTTTTTATCATTCCCTTTGTAAATGCCTATTTTCGCGGGGTATCTTTTTAAAAAAGTTTGATCCTGGGAAAAGTCATACTTTTTGTCCCAATTCATACTTATCTTCTGATCGGTTGCTTTGAATGTCTGTTCTGTTCTTCCACGGCTCCACTATTGGTAGGCACTATAGCGGATGACATTGGTCTATCGAAAGAAAACGGGCACATCGCATCAACTATTTCACTTTGCTATACGCATTTCTTGGGATCAAAATGGACTCAACATTCTTTGGGAGCGGCATTGACGCCACCTCTTCCGAGCGAAGGGACAAAACCAACTCAAGTTGAGTATACAACAACCTAGGCTAGGCAGGCCGGCGAATCCAAAAGATCAGTACGAAAGCTAGGTCTACGAAAGCTGTTCGTTCCTATTCTCAATGAAAAGCGATTGGTCGATGCAGCCCTGTCTGTGATAAAGCTATCTTGCCCTAGTCCCTCCCTTCCGTCTAAGAAGATATATGTACTTCCTTTGGTTTCAGTGGCATGTTTCTTATGAGAATCGAGCCTATTTATCACTTTTAGTACCTGGAGAAGGGAATGCATCACCCGCGAGGTAGGAGTGGCTTGCGGGCTCCTACAAGAAAAGGTAGAAATATGGAAACTTCTCTGCCATTTAGATCGGAGAATTTATAGAGGAAATCGGGTTTTAAATTTCCAGAAACCACACGATTATATAGCCACAGGGAATACGCCGCGCATAAACCATCCCATCCCGGTAGAGGGGACAGAGCAGCTCAGCGGGCTAATCAGTGACCTCATCTACCCAAAGACTTTATTTCTGCTGTACTTTCTTAAGCAATAGGAGCTCCTTCATATGCCCTTGAAGGCGGGAATATTGGTACTGAAACGAGGTTTAAAGGTACCTTTTCCCGTTGTCCGCTTTGCCTTCGTACGACTTTCCTTGGCAAACTATCCCAAAAAAGGAATGGGCTTTTTCAAAATCAAACTTGTTGTTTACTCATTGTGGCAAAACAAAACTCTCTTATTTTCCTTCGAGATGAATACCAATTTGATAGAGGTGGGGCATTTTCCATGAGTGGATTCGAGAATGTGGTCCCTCCTCTCTTTTGACCAGTCCTTGGCTTCTTTGTTTGATGATGGCGATAGCTCTTCTCTAGCCCGGCTAGATAACAAAACAATGAAATAGCACGCCACTGTGGTGATAAATCTTCTTGATGAAATCTTACTGATTCGACTCGTGGACCTTTTCCAAAGAGTAGTGGCCTTCGTTCGAAAGGTGAAAACAACCAGTCAATACCTTATTGATTCAAAAGGGAATGCAGATGCAATCTACTTGGAATAAAGGGTCTTGGCATGTAGTTGACTTCATAATGAAGAGCCAGAAGTTTAATGTCACTAGCTTCATTCTTACAGAAATTGATCAAGCTAGAAAGAAGGGATTTCCACAAGAATCTTCTCTTTGCACCACACATCATGAGAATGATATTGAACAAGAGTCAGCTCAGCCTGCCTCTTCCTTTGCTCCCCATTTTTAGACTTCTACAAGTCGATCTTCTTACGATGGAAATCACGAAAAAGATCATTCGCTCTTACCTCGTCTGGAGCAGACGAAACGTCTTTTGTTTGGCCTTTGGCCTTTTCATTTCAGTACCGAAGCCGAGTAGATCAATCAGATGACCATGGGTATGAGTCTCTTGTTTCACCTTCAGGTGTCCCATTTCTGCATCCGTTCTTGTAAGCGATAGCGATCCGTTGACAAGAAATCACTTAGATTAATAAGGTTTTGTGACTACGAGTTGCAGAAAGCGGCGCAGCCAATGGCCTGGGCTTTGAGTGGTATGAATTGAATAAAATATCATAATAAGCACGGTCGATCAACATTGGGGTCAGCATTAAGAAAGAGAAACCATGGGATATGGCCACGATGGACTTTATTGAGGGCCCGGCGCCAGGGAACTATACTCGCTAGCCCAAGCTACTGGTTTTATTTATAGAGTCAAGGGTGAGCATGTGACTGTGACTAAATAGCAGCGTGCCTTTGGCTCGCAGTATTGGAAAAAGATGAATCGGACTTGGCAGATTGAACTGCAGACTATAAAGAAGGAGGAAGAAAGCCCATAATTATCATGTATGACAAGGTTGTTCTTATCATGGTGAAACTGTTGGAAAAAGGTTACTGTGATTTTCTATCTATTAGTTGACTACGGAGCTTCTTCGTCCCGACCTATCTATATGTGAAAAGCACTCCGCCAGAATCCTCGTAGTAGTAAGTCGTGGATTACAAGCTGTCCCTTCCGAAAAGCTCGTTTGCAATAGATATAGGGTTTACCAACCTCAGGCATGGACATAGACACCAGATCATTTTGATAGAAATGAGGTAGACTGGAAGCTGAAGCCAATAGACCAATGGAACTAATCAATCACTTGCTTTCCCAACTGGAGCAGGAAACTTCCAACCAAATAGGAGGGACCCGGAAGAAGAGATAAATGACAACTATCTCTAGAGAATTGAAAAGAGGTGTGCGAACTATGTTATTGAATCGGCCATGAAAACCTAAAATGAAGGAATAGGGGGTCTGGGATAAGCATGTATTGGAGGCGGGTTTCCCAATAAGTCAATAGCTATCCTTCGCTATCTGGGGCTAGCTCACTCTATGAGATAAGTTTCATGTATGGTTCGAAGCAGTTAACTCCCTTTTAAGGAGCGATCGATCAGCCCCGACCATGACCGGTCTAGAATCTCTCTCATTGAGCTTCTCTTTTGCGCCTGCTTTCTTCTTGATTTATTGCAGCAGCTAGTCTCCCTTTTCCAAATTCGATTATAAGTGAAGTGAGTTATGTTTCAAGAAATTCCATCCATTTCATCGCCCAGAATAATACCCAGTCCTGCCAATCTCTACGACAATCTCTGGTTTAGTTGATCTTTTTCTATTATGAAAAGCAAGGAAACACTAGTAATGGTGGAAACAGAACTTAGAAATCTAAGGCTGAAGGCTAGTTTCATTAACGAGTCTCACCTATTTCTTACTTCCCCTACCAGCCCTACCTACATCACCTTTCATACGGAACAGGCATGCTTTAGTGATGGGGCTAGCCGCTTTCACAAGAAATCAAACCAAACAAAGAATAAAATGCACGCACGAGTTGGTGGATTGGGTTAAGCATCTAACTAACTAGATTCCTTACTCCCAGCGATGACCTATAATAGAATATGAAAAGCAATGTTTCCCTTAATCTCCTCCCATCTGGATAGATAAATCAAGGTCATGCGTAGCTCGTATAAAAAACTAGAAATGAATTATTGCCCTCTGGCGAAAGGAAAAGATTGTTGGTACGAAAGCCGCTATTACACCACTTGAGGGCTGAACCAACCTCATGCTCCATCAGATACAAGAAACAGCCCAACTCTGAGCTTATCGATCTGAAATGCACTTTTCAACCAATGCCTTAGCGAGAGAATGGAGGAGTAGACGCCTCTTCTTATAGATGGACTATGTTTTCTCTTTTTATATGATTATTCGAGTTAGGTGGTTGAGATGCTTCTACAGGGTGGTTCTTGATAGGGCAGCTTCTAATACAATCAGTTAAAGACGTAGTGTATCTACTTTAAATCGAATGAAAAGGAATGCACTCCCTTTCTTTGGTCGGGGTTCGCCATTCGATGCCTCAACCAAAGGGATTATTGGAGGTGGTAGTATGAGCCAAGATAGCCGTGAGATACGTTAAGCTGCTAATATGTCCATCTTTGTATCCATACGGAGGGAGAAGGGAAGGCCCATTGATCCTCTTATGAGTCGCTTAACTAAAGCTCGAACGATGTCCCTTCTGGTTCGCCCGAGATTCCTGTAATAATGCTTGATCCATAGTAACGTAAGTAGAAATGGGGAGGTCGAAGCTAGCGGTCAAGCTGCTCCATTAGACCCGAAGCTTTCTTCTTATCCCTTTTGTCTTCTTACGTAGGATGATTTCATCCGAGTGTGTGTAAGGCGGGTGGCATTCTTTGCCATAAGCTCTAAGCAACCACCTACTTGTAATATGGTATCCTTTCTCTCTTCCTGGGACTTGAGGGGAGGTTAGTACCGCGAATAAAGTAGTACTCGCTACCCAGCCAGTCATCTACTTGACAAGTTTGGAAAGAATCTCTCGGAAAAGAGAGCGCAATCTCTCTTTGCTTGTGCCACCCGGGCGGAAGATATATCTGAGTCGAGCTCGTCGAAGAAGAAACTGCTACTGACATCCAGGGATGAGGGCTCAGATCAGAGTGAACAAACAGTGCGAAAGAGACTGAGAAGGGGAAGCATGCGCCCGAAAGGGGGGCCATTGCTCCATGTATAATATAACTCGGGATGTTTCACTATATTATATCCCCATTGCTAAACGCAATAGGAAGGGAAAGAAACGTTTCTCCTTCTACACATTTATGAAAATAAATGGCTTCCCGTCGCTCACAGCAGCTTCTCTAGTTTAATTATCGCCAAAAACAAAGGAAATCGACTTAGTCGCTCGCTTGTACCTCCATTTCCAATGGCTAATTTACGCATGTTGTACTTCTCCATAGTTTGCTCGAATCGAACTTGTCCGTACCGACATAATCAGTATCTCCCGGACTACCAAGGCAAAAAAACCCAGTAAACTAGTGACTTGAATCATACTTCCTTCCTCTTTGATTGAGGAAACCTAACTACAGGAACTGCTTAAGTCAAGAACAAACAGATGGAGTATTTCTTCCTTTCGAACTATAAAAAGTTAGGCTACAGCAAGCGCAAGTCATCCCCTTGCGAAGTGCAAAACAAGGGAAATCTGACTTCATAAAAACAAGTTGAGCTATCGTTCCCTTCATTGACCTACTAACTCGTGATACAGCGCGCGTTTCTTCCTCAGAATCTCATTTCAAAAGGCATGAACCATCCCCTAACTTGGAAGGGGACAGGAACAGAAGACAAGTGTTAAGCAAGCCTTGTTTCCTACTTGCTGACCCTAGAACAACAAGAGGCAACAGGCTTGCTTAACACTCGAACAAGAGGAAATCGCTTCGTCTTTTTGCCCTTGGCGCGCCTTCTACTTCTGTCGGCACAACTACGTATTTATTAGAATAGTGCTTTGCTCGGTCCTGCTTTGGACCTATGATCCACGGGTGATTAATCAGCATCTACAGCTTTCGCTTTGGGTCGGGAATTTGGAGAGATTGGCTCTATAGAAAGGGAAGCGAGTCTTTGAACTATGTTAGCGCCGAGGGTTCACTAAACCTACTGTCCTTCTGACTTTCGTGTTTCGTAACTCATTAGATTCCTAGCTTTTTAGCGGGGGCTTTGTAAGAGAAATAGCTAGATCTGTAACAATCAAAATAAGTCGGGGTTCAGTTCATTAGAGCAAGGAGAAAGTTCACTAGATAGACAGGTTGGACAATGAGGGCTTTTACTCTCCCTATCTCGAGTAGGATCATTGAAAAGAAAGAAAAGGAATGGTTTCTTCAACTGGCTTGTGCCACAGCTCATAGCTCGAATCGGGATTGGAAAAACGGAAGGAAAGTAAGGCGCTAGAGCCTCTGATGAGGAAGACCTCGGATCTTTCAGAAGGAATAGGCCTACCTGCTTTAGCTTTTATGGTTCACCGCGGTCTTCTTCTTCCTAGCCCAAGGCGGTTTCTCTCTCAAACTGAGTCAAATCCGTAAAATTGTAATGAAGAGGAAAGCAGCGGCTTTGACTCTCTCACCTAACAGGTCGGTATTCATGTCCACCAGAATTGTCTACTGATTGGCTGTAGTTTACTTCCCGATCAGAAGGATCCGAATCCTGTTTAATAAAGACCCATTGCCACCTAGGTATCCTTTATCTTCTCTCGTTCCTCTTTGGACAAAGGTTTCAAACCACCAACTCTTTAGAAATCTCTGAGGAGTATGCATCTGGGTAAAGCAATGAATAGGATGTAGATGAAGCCCGGTATGACTCAACGTTTTCACTTTTTGCAAGGTCTGATGATCAACGAGCTAAAAAAAAGGGGGGGTATGCGCGCGGGTACCGGTGCAGTTAATAATTGAGGTCAGTCGACCAGGATCTTATGACTCTTGTCCCTTTCAAACTTAATAGATTAGAGGATTCTAGCGATCCAGGCGAGTAAAATGAAGCAGACGTGGCAGCCGCAGGCAATGATCCAATACCTTTCGTTCTCTTTAGCACTCATTTCTAATTCCTTTAGCTTGGATCTTTTGAATCTGGATAGTTATGAGTACAAAACTCAATAATCTTTCCTAGGATCCCGTGAGGAAGAAGCAAAAGCAGCTGTGGACGATGCTGGAGGCAAGCCTGCAATGTGGGATTATGAAGCCTACTTAGTTCAGAACTTTTGTGATGATGAGCAATCACATGCATACGCAGAACCTAAAATCTTAGGTGGTGTGACCAGATCAAATAAGTTTTGCTGCTTAATGCTCATTTTATTTTGTTTTGGCAAAAGAAAGACATGCTGATGCAAATGATCGAGCGAAGGATTACGTACAAAGATTTCTCCTTGCTTTTCGGTGGTTGCTGAATCCTACTGGGTAGGGTAGACCAAGATGTTTGACTCGAGGACTCTTCCTACTATTCCAGATTCCATTTCAATGGTAGCTTCTTGGTAGACTTACTTTCTATGGTACACAATCCAGTCAATAAACCTGGCTCATAGGACTTTACAAGTGATCGTGCATCTGCCACTCCTATGCCTTCTTTTCCTCGTCCCGATTTGAACTATGTTAATAATTTTGCTAGATCGGACCATAAAATGGAATTGAGCAGGCATCCCTTGGTCCAATAGATATTTCCTTATGTATGATAGAACTTAGGTGCACCCCAACTTGGGGCTAGCGAGCATGTCTCTCATCTTCCTAGTAAGCACGTCCTAGGTGCATTAACGGCTGAACAGTCTCACTATTCGATGAACTAGGGTGGGCCAGGGAACTCGTAGCTTATGCACGCGCACGAGGCATGAAAAAGGAGGAAAGTCATTACATAGGAAAGGAGCACACGCCATAGAGGAATTATCATGTTATGCCTGGTAAAGAAGCACACTGACTTCAGAAGAAAGAAAAGAAGTCATCCCAGTCATCTACTATTTTCTGCCACTCAAATCCTGATGGATTGAAGAGGAATGGAGCGAATAGCCAAGTGATAACCAAGAACCCTGAAAGGGCGCGGGAAGAGCCCAAGGTTATCCCAATTCCTATGATCCTCGTAAAAAGAGAGGATGGATTGAGATACCCCTTTGCTAACTCCATAGTTAGGAGAGGTGCGTCTGCGGTGAGCATAAGAAGATTGCCCTGATAATGGAATTCCGGATCCGCCGGGGTGAGTGATTTTCTTAGGACTGTCAAAAGAGCTCAAGTCAAGTGCAGAAGCGAAATCCGTTGAGCAAGAAGCCAGTGATCCCACAACATCAAAGTGATACATATGACATATTGGAAATTAGGCTTAGTTTGTAGCTGTGAATATAGTAATGCACTTATTTATTGATAAATATGTTCTTTCAAGTAGAGCATACTCGGTAGAAAGGAGGTGGCGGAGCTGGGAAGAGGATTAGACTTTATCGATTACTTGGACTTAGAGACCAATTATAGAAAGAAGACAGTAGCTGAGTGAGTTTTATGGATCTAGTTTATGAGCAGCTTAACTAGAAAAGCAAGCAGAAGGAATAGAAGAATGAAATGCAGAAATAGGGGAAGGGCGGGTAGCATTTTCAAATGCCAGTTTGAGTGAGACAGTTTCTGTCTGGCCCCCCACTTTTAGGCAGTTCTTCCATTCTGCCTTTGTCTTGCTCTAAGCTACCTGACTTCCTTCCTTTGTTCTTCCATTCTACTTTGTATGATTCTGATCATCAGTTCTTATCGATCCCATTTTAAGGAAAAATCCTGATGTTGGTAAAATATACGTGTTGATCAAGGACAATGAAGCAGCCATGAAAAGATTGAAGAACGAGGTATGATGATTACTTCGGACTACTTTCTGTTCTTCATGCAAATGACCATATTTTCCGTCTGCAATACAGGTAGAAGATACTGAGTTGTTCAGATGTTTACAGGAAATCCATGGGAAAAACTACCACAGCTTTGTATTAAGCAAGCAGGTTCCAGTCGTTGGTAATTTCAGGGAAGCCTACATTGGCATTGCTCCTGAGTTAGCCAAAGAGATCGCGGAAGAAGTGGATGTTATCGTAAACTCTGCAGCAAATACCACTTTTGATGAGAGGTTCGTGAAGCTATACTAGTCTTGCACCAAGGATTGCTTCCATTACTAAATGTGTAAGTTCACATTCCATAGCAAGAAAAGTATTGCAACTTGCAGGTATGATGTAGCACTAGACATCAACACCGTGGGGCCATTCCGGATAATGAGTTTCGCGCAGCGGTTTCGAAGACTGAAGCTCTTCTTGCAAGTATCAACAGGTCAGAATGCCAAATAAGAGTTTCTTGTGGTCGAAATCAAATGGTAACCTGTTTCTATTAATCTCAAAAGCTTACAAACAAGCTTTAGCAGTATGTTTGCATGTCATGTTTTTGGCCAAACAGCATATGTGAATGGGCAGAGGCAAGGTTTGATACTAGAGAAGCCATTTTGCTTAGGGGATACCATAACAAAGGGGATAGGTTCCTCATATTTTTCGGCACATCAGAATACCGTGTTGGATATCGAGGCTGAGATCAAGTTGGCTTTTGACTCCAGAAGGCATTCTTCTGCCTCTGCTTCTGTTACTCAAGAAATGAAAGAGTTAGGTAGTCGAGGTATTCTAGTATTTCCCTGTTACTTTCTCATGTCTGTAGATACGAATACACACATGAAGTATTTGATTTGTGCAATTTATTTATTCATAGGGCCAAACTCTATGGTTGGCAAGACACTTATGTGTTCACAAAGGCCATGGGCGAGATGGTCATCAACTGCATGCGAGGAGAGATACCGGTGGTAACAATCAGGCCAAGTGTCATAGAGAGCACATGGAGGGATCCCTTCCCAGGTTGGATGGAAGGAAACAGGTAAATGCTAAACCCAAATCTGAGGTTGCGGATGTCACATATATATGTGATGCATCCTCGTCTGCTTACCAGATAATGAGCTATTTCCAGGATCTAGCAGTGCGTACTAACTTTTGACGGGTTGATGGTGAGGATCAAGTATATGACCTATATTCCTCACTATTAGAGGACTTCAAAGAGGAGATTCCATCATAATCTCTGGAAGCTAGTGTCAAGGAAGCCGTTAGCCGTCACCTTAACTGAAAGTTGGTGAAGAAGGTGTATATGCCTCTTGTCTATGGTAAGACACAGCATAGTGCAGCAGCGGACATCCAGAAGGGGCTTGACTTCATTAGAAAACGTGCTGAAAGCAACAAAGTGGCGGACATTTTTTTTTGCATTCTGGGACAAGAAATTCCCAGCCATTGCTAGGCTGAGCCATGTTAGCAAAGAATGGTTTCTCCAACAATATGAGGATAAATCCCTTACTAAAATGGTAGTGGTCACAAACCCCTTCCGTGTACAATTGAAAACATTAACAATACGAAAGCAAGAATCATCATTTATACTGGGAATGCCTTCCTCTACCAAAAGAGAAAGAGTTGAAGATAACGAAGGAAAGTGGGTGGATACAAAACCAGTTCATATCACTTGTCTTTCTGGTCTTTCAGAATCTCATCGAATACTAGTAAATGCTTTCGAAGAGAAAATAGAAGCACTAGAGAGCTCAAGTTCACTTCATTCATCACAAGATGCAAATGAGAATCAAAATGGAGCTAA